AAAGTAAAAAGAAATCCCATATAGAATATTATTTCGAGCGCCATGGGATACGATTGATTCGTTAATGTTTCAAAATTTAATGTTGGTTCATTAGAACCATATAAACCGATACCTAGAATTCCCATTAATAAAAACACAGAACTTCCCGCAGTGTATAAAATAAACTTGGTGGCTGAATACAAACGTTTCTTTCCCCCCCACATGAATAAAAGTATATAAACTGGAATTAATTCTAATTCCCACATGATGAAAAAAAGTAAAATGTCTCGAGAAGAAAATGATCCTATTTGACCACTATACATTGCTAACATCAGGAAATAGAATAATCGTGATTCTCGAGTAACGGGCTGAGCCGCTAAAGTGGCTATAGTGGTAATAAATCCCGTAAGTAAAATGGGTCCTATAGAAAGTCCATCTATTCCGAATCTCCAGTAAAAATCAAAAAAATTGATCCATTTATAATTCTCCGTCAGTTGGATTAATGGATCATCCAATTGGAAATCATAACAAAATGCATAGGTTGTTAGAAGGAGATCAATTAAGCATATACAAATTGTATACCACTTAATTACCTTATTTCCTCGATGAGGAAATAAGAAGATTATGGAACCCCCGGCTATTGGCAAAAGTACAACTATTGTTAACCAAGGAAAATAATTCGTGATAAAAATAAGATACACTTGGACCAGAAAAACCCGCGCTCAAAATACAAAATAAATAGAGAAAAATTTGTATTTTGAGCGCGGGTTTTTGCCAGTAAAAAAAACGTATTTTCGTGGTGTTTGTTTTTTGAAAGGTATCAATAAGCTAGACCCATGCTTCGAGTTGTTTCATGCCATAAATAAACTCGAACACTTAAGAAATCCGTCGGACAGGCAGATTCACACCTCTTACAACCGACACAGTCCTCTGTTCTTGGGGCAGAAGCAATTTGCTTAGCTTTACACCCGTCCCAAGGTATCATTTCTAATACATCCGTGGGGCAGGCTCGAACACATTGAGTACATCCTATACATGTATCATAAATCTTTACTGAATGTGACATTGGATCTAGAGTAATTTTTTAACATCAAAATTTCAAAATTTTCGATCTAGTAAATTCGTAAATTAATCATATATTTAGACACCAGATGAATCAACGATTCACCAGAACCAGAAGTTGAATACTCAAAATAGACTTCTGGATCAATTTCAAAGAGGAGAAGAGTACCAAGATACTTTGATTTCTTACGTTTTTCCAAACATGCAAAGTGGAATTTTGAATTTAGTGTAATATTTCATCAATTCGAATTTGTTCATTATGATTAATACTATTTATTCAACAAGTTCGCTTGATTGATACGAGTTGATTTTCTGTTACGATAAATTGAAGAAACAATAGCCGGTCCGATAGCTGCTTCAGCGGCTGCAATAGCTATAACAAAAATAGAAAAAATATTTCCTTTTAATTGGCGACTATCAAAAAAATCGGAAAAGGTTACGAAATTCATATTAACTGCATTCAATATAAGTTCAAGACACATAAGGGCTCTAACCATATTTCGGCTCGTGATCAATCCATAGATACCAATAGAAAATAAATAGGCACTCAAAACAAGTACATGTTCGAGCATCATTGACCAACTCCTTAATTAATTTGGATTCATTATATTCATTATAATAAAATATGAACAACAATTCAACGGATTCAATCGACTCAAGAATATAACAAGTGTGGAACAAAAGAATATATTGGAAAAAAAAATTTTCTACATTTATTTTCTACATAAAGAACTCGTTTTTTTTTTTACATTCACATAGAATTCAATAGAAAATTTTACATTCACATAGAATTCAATAGAAAAAATGTGGTAAAATAAAGAAAAAATGTGGTAAAATAACAAAAACTAGAATTACATTTTTTTTGCTAGTTCTAAAGATTTCTTACTGACGAGCTACAACAATTGCACCTATCAAAGCAGCTAAGAGAATTATTGAAATTAGTTCAAATGGAAGAAAAAAATCTGTTGATAAATGAATTCCAATTTGTTGACTAGTACTTATCAAATCTTGCTCTATAATTTGATTTGGTCTTGTAGTCCAAATAATCCCGGACCATGATGTATCTGGAATAGTAGTTATTAGTGAAACAAAAATACTTGTACAAACCATCAAAGTAATTCCACCCCCAACGGTCAAAAGATGAAAATCTTGGTAATATTCCGAACCATTCATGAACATCACAGCAAATAAGATTAAAACGTTTATAGCTCCCACGTAAATAAGTAGTTGTGCGGCAGCTACAAAATGGGAGTTTGATAAAATATAGAATAAAGATATACAAACAAGAACCAGTCCCAACGAAAAAGCAGAAAAAATTGGGTTGGTAAATAATACTACTCCTAGACTTCCTAATACAAGACCCGATCCCAGAAAGACTAAAAGAAAATCATGTAGTGATTCAGGCAAATCCATTATATGTAAAATAAGAGATAAATAAATCGAAATTTCATGACCTTAATTGATACAACCAGGAAACACTTTTGAATACGAAATTTCTCTTCACATTGAATTAAATGAAATCCTAACAAGTGGGAATTTATATAGGTACCAGTTATATGACCAATGTTTTTCCATCCGTTATACGAAAGAATATATAAGATCTACTAAAAACTATATTTAACTTACTAACTTAACTTACTAAAAACTATAATTAACTTATTATAATTAACTTATAGTATAATTATATATTTATATAATCAATTCAGAAAATAAATATAGAACTAAACTAATCTTTGATCTTAATCTTATTTTATTTGAATTGTTCGAATTGTATAATCATCAATTACTGACAGCGGTAAACGGCCTAAAGCAATTTGATTATAATTCAATTCATGACGATCATAAAAAGAAAGTTCATATTCTTCAGTCATTGATAAACAATTTGTTGGACAATACTCAACACAGTTACCACAAAATATACAAATTCCGAAATCAATACTGTAATTAAGCAATCGTTTCTTTCGAATATCCCTTTCCAGTTTCCAATCAACAACGGGTAGATCTATAGGACATACACGAACACATACTTCACAAGCAATGCATTTATCAAATTCAAAATGGATTCGACCGCGGAAACGTTCCGATGTAATTAATTTTTCATAAGGATATTGAATAGTTACAGGTAAACGATTTGCGTGGGATAAGGTAATCATGAAACTTTGACCAATGTACCTTGCAGCTCGGACTGTTTGTTGACCATAATTCATGAATCCAGTTACCATAAGGAACATATCGTGATAAATATCTCTGAATATTTTTTGTTTTGTTTCTTTCTCTTGTTTGCTCTTGTTTGCGACACGTTACGAATAGAAAGGATCAATCTTTTATAGTGAAAACAGTTGAGACGAAGTTGTTAATAATAGATTACCGAGAGAAATAGGTAAAAGAAACTTCCACCCAAGATTTAATAATTGGTCCATTCTTAGCCTAGGTAAAGTCCACCTGGCTGTGATCGAAAGGAACAAGAACAAATAAGTTTTACCTAATGTAATCAAGATATCAATTGTAGTTCCAAAAACTCCATATGCTTTCGTTATTTCAAAAAAATTAGAAACAAATATGTACGGAATAGAGATATTTGAACCGCCCAAGTAAAGAACTGTTACAAATAAGGAAGAAATTAATAGGTTTAAATAGGAAGCAACATAAAATAAACCGAATTTGATACCCGAATATTCAGTTTGATAACCCGCTACTAATTCTTCTTCTGCTTCTGGTAAATCAAAAGGTAATCTTTCACACTCTGCTAGGGAAGAAATTAAAAAAACGATGAAACCTATAGGTTGACGCCACAAGTTCCACCCCCAAAAACCATATTTTGATTGTGCATCAACTATATCAACTGTACTTAAACTGTTAGATAATCCTAGTCGGCGATAACATTACTGTCCCCATCGCTATTACAGAACCGTACATGAGATTTTCACCTCATACGGCTCCTCGAAAGCCTTAAAAAAATCGAAAGACCAGACCGATTATTTATCTTTTTCTATATCCCTAAGATGGATAAGATTTTTATCTATCGGACGGTTCTAAATTAGACCAATTGGATTCTGTCTGTTAGAATTTTTTAATTAATAAAGGTAATATAAAGTTCAAATTTAATAAAGAAAAGAATAATAAAGGATAAATCCAATCCATTTTTGATAAAGGATACAAAAGATACTTCTGAATTGATCTTATCCCTTAACAATTCAAAATGGAATCTTGTAAGTAATAACTTTATTCTTCAATAAAAAAATCTTTTATTATTCTAAATAACCCCGCTCATCGTTTTCGATTACGAAAAAGAATTACATATTCGTTTCTAAATTATGACATAAATTCTATCTTGATAAATATGTATGTATTAAAAAAAACGAAAGGCGGTCTCTTTTTCTTTTTTTCGTTCCTATTCGTCTTTTTTTTGTGCAAATAAAAAGGGACTTGAAAAAAAAAAGCAAATTAAAGGATTATTTCGTTCCCGATAGTCATTTATTTAATCAGTGGATAGGAGTATACTCTGGACCGGAATTGTGGGGAGTACTGCCTTTTTTTTTCTACCAACTTAAAGCCCCAATTAGTATTCTTTTTTCTATTATGTCGAACTATTATGTCGAAATGCTCTTTTTGAAAATTTTGATAATCCGCGTTACTAATCCTTTGTGTATCTTGGTGTTTCTAACCATCCACTCAATTTTGTTTGAGCCTCCCTTATTTTAATACATGTGTATGAGAATTCATCCAAACGGTAGCAAAAAAATCAATAAAAATCAATAAAATTAAAATAAGGTTGGTCTTTGGCGCCCGCTTCAAGACAAGATTGTTAATCAATCAATCCTGGGGTAAGAGGACTCTTTTGCTTCTTATTTTTTTTTTTCTTTTTCACTAAGATTCTTATACATAGAAAATGAGACTCAATATTTTGACTGCAATTAAAAATAATCATACTATAACCATATATATAATCTAGAAATTGAATATAGTATTTTTTTTTTTTTTATTATATTCACAATATAAGCTATTCAATATAAGCTGTTTTATTTCACTCATATAACTATCAGATTTTGTTCTTCAATCCCCATTCAGAATAATAATTAATAATAATTTATTTATTATATATTTATTATATAACTTAAATTATATATTTATATTATATAACTTAAAGATAAAGAAAGGAGCATCGAAAAGTTTTCGTATTAACGAATCGCACGTAGAGATATTGATAACACACATAGAGTTAATGGGATTTCATAACTAATCGATTGAGCAGCAGCTCGTAGACCACCCAAAAAAGAATATTTATTATTTGATCCATATCCTGACATAAGAAGTCCAATGGGAGCAATACTGGAAATTGCAATCCATAAAAAAACACCGATATTGAGATCAGATAAAACAAAGTTATATCCAAAAGGAATTACCGAATAACTTATTATAATTGATATGACTGATATGGCTGGTCCGATACTGAATAAACTAATATCTCCCCTAGATGGAATAAGATTCTCTTTGAAAAGTAGTTTTGTTCCATCTGCTAGAGCTTGAAGAACTCCCAAAGGACCAGCGTATTCAGGTCCAATCCGTTGTTGTATACCTGCGGATATTTCTCTCTCTAACCATACAATTGCTAGTACACTTATAGTTATTCCCAATACAAGAGTAATGATAGGGACAAGTATCCATAGAATTCCATAGACCTCTTTTAAAGATTCCAATCTGAAAAAGGAATTGATATCTTGTACTTCAGTTGTATCAATTATCATTTCAACGATCAACTTCTCCCATAATGATATCTATGCTACCTAGTATTGTCATAATATCAGCCAATTTCATTCTTTTAACTAATTGAGGAAGAATTTGCAAATTGATAAAACCAGGTGGACGAATTTTCCATCTCCAAGGAAAGCTGTTCTGATCCCCTATTAGAAAAATTCCTAATTCTCCTTTTGGGGCTTCAACTCTTACATAAAGTTCTTGTTTAGGCAATTCAAAAGTCGGAGATGGTTTTTTACTAATGAATCGATATTCAAAATCATTCCATTCCGGTTCCCTTTCCTTATTAAAGCAACGGATTTCTAAATTCTCATATGGACCGCCGGGAATTCCTTCCAAAGCCTGTTGAATAATTTTTATGGATTCGACCATTTCACCAATTCGAACTAAATAACGAGCTAATGAATCCCCTTCTTTTTGCCATTGAACTTCCCAATCAAATTCCTCATAAGACTCATAATTATCAACTTTACGGAGATCCCATTGTATTCCGGAAGCCCGAAGCATCGGTCCTGATAAACCCCAATTTATTACTTCTTTTCCACCAACAATGCCGACTCCCTCAACCCGTTCTAAAAAAATAGGATTACGCGTAATCAGTTTTTGATATTCAACAACCCCTGTTAAAAAATAATCGCAGAAATCCAAACATTTTTCTATCCAACCATGAGGTAGATCAGCCGCTACTCCCCCGATACGAAAAAAATTATGCATCATTCTCATACCTGTCGCAGCTTCGAATAGATCATATATTAATTCTCTTTCTCTGAAAATATAGAAGAAAGGCGTTTGTGCACCAATATCTGCCATAAAAGGTCCCAGCCATAGTAGGTGAGAAGCTATACGACTCAACTCCAACATAATTACTCGAATATAGCTGGCTCTTTTAGGTACTTGAATATTTCCCAACTGTTCCGGTCCGTTTACGGTTATTGCTTCTGTGAACATAGTAGCTAAATAATCCCAACGTGTTACATAAGGCAGATATTGTATAATTGTTCTGTTTTCCGCAATTTTTTCCATCCCTCTGTGTAAATAACCCAATATTGGTTCACAATCAATAACATCCTCACCATCCAGAGTAACAAGAAGTCGAAGAACACCATGCATTGATGGGTGGTGAGGGCCCATATTGACTATCATGAGGTCTTTTCGTGTAGCTGGGACATTCATAGGTTTGGCTTTTCCTCGATTTATTCTTCCATGAATTGCAAAAATGCTTAAAAAAAATCATCAAAATTCAAGATCTAAAAAAAATAAATCGAATAATTCAAAATGACTCTTCAAATTAACGAATTTGTGACTCTCGAATATCCAACTGATTTATTAATTTGTTATAACGTATTCTATTTTTCTTTGACAAATAAGACAGTAGCCGTTGTCGTTTTCCGAGAATTTTACGTAAACCTCGTTGAGATAAATAGTCTTTTCGATGCAATTCCAAATGTGAAGTAAGTCTTCGTATCTTATTGGTGAAATTGAATACTTGAAATTCAACGGATCCCGGGTTTTTTTCTTTTTTTTCTTGTGAAAAATCTGGTAGAAAAAAATTTTTTACCATAAGTTGAAAGCTTTCTTCCCCCCTTCCTTATTTTGATTGTATGGATAGCTTTTTTGATCAGTAATACTAATGACACTAATTTCAAATTTGTTATATATAATAATCTTAATTTCTTTAAGACTTCCCGATTTTTTTTTTCAAAAATCATAGGTAGAAAAAATGAATGTATTTATGCATTCCAAACGGTAGACTTAAAAAAGATATGATATATAGGACGATTATTTTGTTGATTCATTTTTTTCTAATAGATACTTTTCTAATGGATACATGGTTGTTGAATTTGGATGAATGCCTCAGAATACAGGATAAAAGTTAACAAAATGCATGTAGTATTTATGTGTATCTCCATTTGTATTCGCCTAACATATATGTTATTCTATTCGAAATAACATAGAAGAAAGAAATCTAGATTAACGAATTTTCAATCGCGGATACATATGTATCCTTACTATACTAAAACGGCTTCCATTATCGGTATCAAACCAATAGCGGTTCATACAAGCTAAATCCTCTAATCTAAAATTTGGCCAAAGAAAAAAATGGAAATTCATTTGTTTTTTTCTATCAAGATCTTGATTTTTATACAAAACTTTGCAGCAATTTTTTACTTTTTTCTTATTGTAAAATGTTGTCTTTTTATATACACTATTTCGATTCTTAGAATTAAAACAAATTAGAATTCTGAATTCTCTACGACGTCTAGCATAAAAAAAAAATTCAGGAACAAGCAAATCATAATTTTTTTTTTCTTTTTTTTCTGCTATCTTTTGATCTCTTGTTCTTGGAATGGATTTGTCGAAGTTGTTCTTATCACCATAGCTTTTTTCTGGATATTCTTTATTTATTTTACGCTTACTCTTATGAATCAATGAAAGGCATATGGTTTGATACATAAAAAATTGTTCATTGTTTTCTCTTTTTCGAGACAGACGGGCTGGTTCGATAATCAAAATTCCTTTTTTGAAAAATTCATTATTTAACTTTTTATTCAATTCTGTAAGATTTAAATCCTTCTTTTTATGTTTATGAATCATCATAATATCTAGATTTAATTCTCCTCTTTGGATAGAGGTTATAGCAATCTCTTTGATTTTTGGATTTTCCAATCTAAGCAGGAGACAATAGATTCTGATATTATTCATTACTCTTTCATTTAAGGAACCCCGCCAATTCAATTGAAAAACAAAAAATTTTCTTAATAATAAATTCAGTTCTGCCTCCATCTTGTTCTTGCCTTTGTTTTTGTTTATAGCCTCTATCCTGACCAATCCGGCAGAATTGTCTTCTTTTTGAACATCCTTTTCTTGGGTTGAGGGAACAAATTCTGATTCAAAATCCACTCGACCTCCATATTCTGCTTTTGCTTGATTTCTAGGTTCTAACTTCAATTTCAATTTTTTTCTTTTTGATGATGGTCTAAAAATATCTATTATTTTTTTTATTATTTTCCTTCCAGTAATGTTTTTATTATTACTAACATTTTGATTTCTATTAAAATCGCTATTGAAATCGAAAAAAAGTAATTGGATTGGTATGATCCACGGGTTACTCCTATATGCATTGAAAAATACCACAAATTTTGGAAATAAATCAAATTCTGGATTCGATCTCGAAGGATTAAATGCTTGTTCATTCATTCCCATCCAATAGAAAGACTTTCTATCCAGATTTTTTTCCCCATCTATAATATAATCTTCTGCTATTCCTCGAAAATTCTTCACATAGATATCACTCGTTCTATCAAGTAATTTTTGTTTACGTGTGTTGTAATTAGAATCAATTACTTTTTTATTATTAGTATTTGCTTGGAGTGGTGATCCATCTCCATAAATATTTGAGTCTTTCTTCTCTCCATAATTCATATATTTATATGAAATAATATCATATTCATATAGTTTTTTGCTTTTATTATTTAATGAGTCTACCTGTTGGTTTTTGTAAAAAATTAATCGAGTTTTTTCATTTTCATATAAATCCAATTTGTTAAAATATTTTTTTTGAGATACACGACATTCATGTTCATGGATTCTTTTTCTCCATTTTTGTGGCACTAATCTAGACCATCTCCTCTGAGATAAATCATATTGATATTGATCCTTTAACCAATTTTTCCATTGATTCATTACAAAGTTGGGAGGGTTCTTTTGTTTGAATTTTGAATCGCTTTGTATTCCCCCCAAAAAATCCTTTATTTCATTCTTAAGAAAAAACTCTTTTCCATGATATTCAAAAACAGATCTGAACTTATACTTATATATGTTAATAGTTTCTGATAATTTAAAAAAAACATATGCCTGTGACAACAAGGATACGTCACAAGAATTCTGTGAATTCGTAGTCCTAATATTATCATTTTTTTTTAGAAGGGAACTAAAATTTAAATGAATTAGACTTTGATTTCGTTTATCAGTTCTTTTCACATTTGATTCTTTAATGGATTGATTCTTTATTTTGTTTCTTGATTCACGAAAAACTTGTCTATCGATCCTAATCCTAGGAATAGAAATGATCCATAGAACGATATCGAGGTATATCCTTTCCAAGATAAATTTTAAAAAATTATCCTGCGAATTACGGGCTAAGAGAGGATTTTCTGATTTACGGACTAATAGAGGATTTCTTTTTTGTAATATCTGCCAAACTTTTTTTTTTTTTTCGAATCTTTTATGATAAAAACTTGATTTTTTGTTAGAACGAATATTTAGCTCTGAAATGAAAACTCCCTTTTTTTCTTTTGTCATTTTTTTTATTTTCTTTATGATTGTCTTTCTTTTAGCATTAAGATCTTTTTTTTTTTTTTTCAATGAACAATTTGTCCAATTAATAGATTCAATTGGAATGGTTGATTCAGAAATTTTTGGATTTTGATTAGTCATTGTTGAATCTTTTTGGCTTTCATTCAATTTTGTGAATCTAAGTAGAAAAAAAAAGAAAGTTGGGAGTTGTTTTATTTTTTCTATTAGAAAAAATAAACTTTTTACGATCCATTTTGCTCTTTCTTTAAAAAAAATTATAAAAAATTTTGTTCTCTCATTTAAAATCTTCAGTAAACTCTTCAGAATTTTAAAAAATCGATTTTCCCATTTTTTCTTTTTTTTTTTTAGTTTTTTAAAAATGGGAGAAAAAAAAGAAAATCGATTTTGGGGATAACTAGAAAAGGGAAATTCCACTTCCATTCCCCAAATTGTTAAAAAGCAAAAGTCCTTCGTTTTTTTTTTTAATTTTGTTTTCAGTGGATCCTTTTTAGTGGATCGTACCTTAGATCTGTGCCACGGTTTCAGACGAAAAGGAAATATTATCTTTATCTGAATACCGTCTATTAACCACTTTTTTGGAAATTCTGTTTCGGATAATTGAACACCATTATAGGTGCATTTAATATACATTTCTTTTTTCCAATCTCTAAAATCTTCCGACCATTCGGGAAATTGAAATAATAGCATGCGAACAATATTTTTAGTTATTATCAAAGAAGGCAATAGAATATATTTTCTAAGAATTGATTGGGTTATTAATAAAGAACCTCTTATTACTTGAGCAAATATAATGCTATCCCAAGCCTCTCCTATTTCTATACGTCTTTTTTCTTCTTTTTCTTTTTTTTTTCTTTCGACCGCCTCCTCACTTTCGTTTGTCTTGTCTTCTGTATAATCGTAATTTTTGAATTCTGTCTTTTTACGCATCCAATTTTCGAACATAAAAAGCATTTGTCTCATTGGCTCAAAAATTTCAAAAAAAGAAAACAACGCGCTTTTAGCAATCTTGTCAAAAAATAAAGGCGAATGCAGACTTTTTTGAAAGAGTTTTGAAGTAACAGTTTTACGCCTTTGAGCACGTATGGATCCTTTTATTATGTCTCTCCGAAAATCGGGTTGGTGCGCATAACGTATTAAAGCTAACTCCCCTTTTTTATTTTTATCAGTATTATCATTATCTCGAGTATTGCTATAAGTATCCTCATTCGTTGATTTTTCATTTAAAGTAAAAATTACTACACGTTTGGCTTTTCGGGACCGAATTCCATAGTTATTTCCTTCTATTTTTTCTTCCAATTGTTCTAATTCATCAATTAGTTTGTATGACCAGCAAGGAACTGGGTTACTCATTTCTTTTATTCCACTATATTCCTTTTTTATAATTTTTTTATCGTTCGGATCAGTTCTAATTGCGTCGAATAAGAAGTCAATTATTTTTTTTTTGTTTTCGGAATTCACTTTCACTTGTTTATGGTCGGGCAAGAAAACAAGTTCTTCAAAATTCAAGCTTGATATTGATTTTTCCGAAAATTTTCGGATTAAGTAAAAAAAAAAACGAATTTCAGTTAATGTTAAAAATGATTTTTTTTCAAATCTATCTATTTTTTGTTCAAATTCTAGATGATTACTATTAAGATTAATAAGGAGACTGTAAATCTTATTTATCCAAATCTTATGTTTTTTAGAAATTCCATTTTGTAAGAACAAATTTTTGATTTGTCCACGACGGGGTCCATTCAAGAAAGGATCGTATATTTTCGGTAAGTTTTTTTGTTTAGTATTTTCATTACATAATCTAATTCGTTTTTCTAATATATCCAGAGGAAAAAATTCCTTATCTAGAACTTCGGCTCTGTTTAAAAATTCATTTCTTAGTTTTTGGTTTTTTTCTTCATTTGAAGAGTTCCAATAATTATTGAATTCATCATAGAAGATTTTTTCTGTTGTTAACAGATCCGTTTTTGTTTGCATCATTTTTCGAAAAGTAGACAAATTGGTTGGATACGTAAAAGATATTCTTTCTTTTCCATCACTTTCACATGTATCAAAAAAAAATTGGGAAGTCTCATTTCTTACAACATTTTCAAATCGAGCATTTTTTATATATCGAAACGGACGTTTCCAGCGCTTAAAATCAAAAAAAATAGTTACAAGATGTTTTTGAAATAACGAGATCTCTTTCTCCTCGGTTTCATTGATTTTGGATGAATTCTTATTTTTTTTTGAAAAAAGATACGAAGAAGTATCATCTTGAGTGGATCTATATATTTCTTCTTTTGTTCCGGTCTTTTCGGAAGTTATTTCGCCATCTTCTGACTTTTTTTTTTTTTTACTAAAAAAAAAGGGTAAGGGTGCTTTGCCTAAATAGTATAAACACGTAATAAATA